AGATTTTTACATATACAGACAAATTGGTCAATAATATCGGCATCTGGTGAATGAGCCCGATTCGGTTTACTAATAGGATGCCCTGCTGCGTTACAAAATTGAGCGTTTTCAAAGGCTCCAATCAACGAAAAAATTGGAATTTTTGTATCAAATTTATGCTTAGTATTATCTATTAGAAAAGAATTTTCTACCATTTGACTTCGCAAGACCGAAAGATTTAATCCTAGACTTGAAAGATAGCCTAAAAGGTGAATAGACTGTTTGGATAATAAGTTTAAATAGATGTTTTCTGGTTGAGACCACACATAAAAATGACATTGCCATAAATTGACAAGATAATATTTCCATTTTTTAATTGTAAGGGGCGTACCCTTTGAAGCTAAAATAGCTTTTCCTTCATATCTAGCATAATGGATGAAAGTATCCTTAAATAACCATAAGCGGATACCAAAATAATTAGAAAAGACTTGCGCAAACTGTTCTATTTTTCCATAGAACAAATTTCGCTCAAGAAAGAAGCTAGAAAAGGTTGATCGTAAATAAAAAACTTGGTTACGAATAAAAAATAAGATGGATTCATTTTCATATATATATATATTATATAAAACCAAAAAAAGTCTTGGATTCCTTTTTACAAAATAAACCAAAATGGAAAAGAATTTATTCGAAATCAATTGACTCTTCCAACTCCAATACTCGTGAAAAAAAAGTCGTAATAAATGCAAACACGCGGTATCTTTTATCCAGAAGCGGACGGCTTGAACCAATTTTTCGAGGTGGATAGGGTAAGGTATTAGCCCAGTTGACACATAATTTAAGTGTGTCAATTTATCTTCTAAAAAAGGAAATATTGAATGAATTGATCGTAAATTTTGGGATTTGACTATTTGTAACTTTTTGAAAGAAGATACTAATCGTAGAGAAAATGGAATTTCTATAATGGTTGCAAGTCCCGCTGATATCATTTGAGAATACAAAATGTTGTTATACCTAAAAAGTATATGTTGTTCCGAATCTGTAGCCAAATTTGGGAAATGATTCGGCTGACTTATTCGGGTAATTAAGCGTTTTATAATTAGTAAACTCGATTTATTGTGATAACCTAAATTTTGATAACCTAAATTTTCCGAAAAAATGGATCCATATTCATTTAAACCATGAGCAGAAGTAACTATATAAATATACTCCCGAAAAATAAGTGGGTATAAGAAGCTTTTTTTAAGGGATCCTATATATTTTTTATATTGTTCTTTTTGCATTGCATTTTAAAATTTGAAATTGGATTTGATTGAAGCAAGGATAAGGGATTTCTTGGGTTATTAACTAATACATAATGCGATGTAGTAAAAAATAGAGTCTAAAAAATACCTCAATATCAATAATCAATATAATCAATAAAGGGATAAACTCATCAGCACGGACTCTCTATTCTCACTTTTTTCCAGCTAAATTTTTTTATGCCCATTAAAGGATAAAAAGATAGTTAGAAATCGTTTACTTTTTCAAACTAATCGCTCTTTTGATGTTGGAAACACTCTTTTTATCAATATACTCTTTCTTCTACACATTGATCTCCGACTAATAGTCATAGTCGAGACTAGTTAATAGTTAGGATTCAGTAAAAAAATGGAAAATCTGCTCATGGAAAAGCCTTTCCTGCATCAGGCACTAATACCTTTTTAACGTAAATTTAGATAGGATAATCCTTTCAATTTCAAAAAATTGAAAATAAAAAAGGGAAGCTCATTTCTTTTTTGTTTACTGATAATTGGAGCCTTAAAGCTCTATCCATTTATTTACTCGACTCAGCGTTGGAATTCTTTTTTTATGTTCTTTACCAAGAATTCAAATAAGGTTTGGACCCGCTCTGTTCCTGGTCAAAACAAGCTATTCTCAGAAAATCCAAAATAATACGACATGCTCTTTTTTCCATTCATTCCTTTCAGGATCAGTCGCGGTCTTACAAACTATACCGATAGTACGGACGAATTTTTTTCTTCATCCAAATGTGTAAAATACGTTAGTCGCACTTAAAAGCCGAGTACTCTACCATTGAGTTAGCAACCCCCCACAAAATTAGGTTATATACATACAAAAGAAAAAACAAGGATAAATAGATCCTCAAAAAAGAAAAAAGGCCGATTTATCCCAATGTAATTATATTTATTTAGCACACCGTTGTCAAGATGAACGTTAATATGTTGAGAAAAACACAATGAAAAAAAAGTAGTTTTTAATAAAAACTAAATGAAACCAAGAAACACGAATTGCATTTATTCTATTCTTCAATATACATATAGAGTTGCTCAAAAGGGCACTATTCATATAGAAACTCCTGTTCTATGATATAGACTAAGTATGCTTGGGACGGAAGGATTCGAACCTCCGAATAGCGGGATCAAAACCCGTTGCCTTACCACTTGGCCACGCCCCACTCTTCAATACTACTAAAAATTAACATTAGTATTGGTTCTTCGTCAATTCAGATATTTCTGAAATACATTAGCTTGGTTTTCGTATTTTAATATACGTAGATATAGAATTAAACTGAATTTATTGATCTTAATATAGAATTCAATTAAGATATTGAATCAAAAAAGAATTTGTTCGATTCTTTTTTGATTTGAGAATAGAAAAATTGTGGATGCAGCGATTTTCAAAAAAGGGATTGGCTAACTTAGTTGGATTTTTGATCTAGTTTTTTAGCAATAACATATTAATAACTAACAATTATTTTCAAGAACAAAACTTTTGTTATGCTTCATTTTTTTAGTTTGATTTATATCGGTCTTAATTCGGCCCTTTTTTCAGATAGTTTTTTCTTCACAAAATTGCCCGAAGCCTACGCCTTTTTAAATCCAATTGTAGATGTTATGCCAGTAATCCCTTTGTTCTTTTTTCTATTAGCCTTCGTTTGGCAAGCGGCTGTAAGTTTTCGATAAGATCTTTACTGTTCTAGAATAAATCTAGATTTATTCAAAACCGGAAAAGAAAAAAAATGGTTAATTCGAACAATTGAGAAGATCCGATACGTCTTAGAATAAAAACGCTCAACTTCAAATATTGTTGTTCTTTTTTGTTTACTAAACATGAGAAATCAGGATCAGATCGCCCCGCCATTTTCGCATTCTAATTTTTTCCAGTTCATTAAAAAAGATCCTATTATCCCCCTACAATACCAAATTAAAATTATAAGTAGGAAACAAAATTAATTTGATTATCAGTATAGCTAAAATAACCTTTTAGGCAATACAAGACTCGACCCTTGTTTCAAATAAATGTATAAAAATTCTGTTCTATTTGTAGAACCTACTTGATTTCTTCGTGTCAAAACGGGGATGTAGGATAAAAAGCATTAAATAGAGAATCGATTTTCTTTTTTTCAACCCAAAACTTGGAAATTGTGGAATGCTTACTCTCAAACTCTTTGTTTACACAGTAGTGATCTTCTTTGTTTCTCTTTTCATCTTCGGATTTTTATCTAATGATCCAGGGCGTAACCCCGGACGCGAAGAATAAAAAATAATATTTTATTTATGTTTTTAACATTTTCGCTACCCTCTATCTTTAATATTTCGATATTAAATAACTAAAAAGAAATAAACGAAGTAAAAAGAAAATAGAAAAATTTTTGAAAGATAAACCATATCAAAACATCAACGGAACCGGAAAGAGAGGGATTCGAACCCTCGGTACGAACAACTCGTACAACGGATTAGCAATCCGACGCTTTAGTCCACTCAGCCATCTCTCCCAATTAAAAAAAGATAATGACTAATCTTAACGTAAAGCTGAAACATAAAATTTTTTTGATTAGAAAATAGAAATGTAAAACTTAGAATTTTATTTTAATATTCTATTTTTAAATACTCAAAAAAATTCCCAATTCTATAAAATATGAGGCTAGAACTGTGTTACTAGAATTTATGTCTATTTGCTATTTTTTTAAAATTCGAATCAAAACTTCTGTAAATAAAACGGAAAATATAAAAAATAAAGTAAGCTTTTTTATTTCGTTCGCAAATTCCCCTTTTTCCAGAGCCTATTCGAAGTCATGTACTCTTTTTTTGGTTTACTAAATTGGATAAATTGGAATAAATGATCTATTTGTATTTGATTTGAAAACAAAAAAATTTCTTATTGAAAGAACAACAATTAACAAGATTAAGATATAAGAATTAAGATTAAGATATAAGAAAGACTCTTTCTAGTCTTCTAATATTCTTTTCATATAGAATCAAATTCTAATAATATAGAATCTTCCTTTCCTAATCTCATTAGGTTCTCTCACGAACATAGAATATGTTAACATTGTAATTTTCGTAATTTTTGTTTCTGATCCGATCATATGATCATATCTTGATCACGACCGATCGACTTACTCGACAAAAGGTTCTTTTCTATACAATAATCTTATTATAGCGGGTATAGTTTAGTGGTAAAAGTGTGATTCGTTCGATTAATCCCAATAGTTAAGGGATCCTTCGGCTCATATCCGAGCAAAAACTTTATTTCTTAAAAGGATTTAATCCTTTACCTCTCAATGAAAAATTCGAGAAAGAAGATACATTCTCGTAATTTGTATCCAAGAGTCAATTTGAAAATGACAAATTGGATTAGGAAATTGCGAAACATAATTTTTTTTAATTTGATTACTATTTCAAATAGAATAAGTACGAGTAAAGAATCTATGGATACATAGAAAAGCACGTTTCGAATCGTAACTAAATCTTCACTTTTTTGTTTTAGATAGTGGAAATTGAAGCAAAATAAGTATTAAACGATGTCTTTGGTTTACCATAGACATTGACTTCTTGTTCTAGCTCGGTGGAAACAAAGTGCTTTTCCTAAAGATTCTCGCACCTTGAAATAGAAAACGAAGTAACTAGAAAGATTCTATTAAAAAATACGCTAGATCTAGCGGGATCATCTAGAAAGTACGTTGTTTTGAATGTAGTAAAACACAAAAGCTGACATAGATGTTATGGTATGGGTGGAAT